TGTCGAGGGAATTGCACGCATAGAAATTCGAAAAAGAATTGATCTGATTCAAGTCATAATCTATATGGGATTCCCTAAGTTATTACTAGACGGTGGAATCCGAAGAGTTGAAGAATTGCAGAGGAATATACAAAAAGAACTGAACTGTTTGAACCAAAAACTCAACATTACTGTGACAAGAATTCCAAGCCCTTATGGACAACCTAATATTCTTGGAGAATTTATAGCGGGGCAATTAAAGAATCGAGTTTCGTTTCGAAAAGCAATGAAAAAAGCAATAGAATTAACTGAACAGGCGGATACAAAAGGAATTCAAGTCCAAATTGCAGGACGCCTCGATGGAAAAGAAATAGCACGTGTCGAATGGATCAGAGAAGGTAGGGTTCCTCTACAAACCATTCGGGCTAAAATTGATTATTGTTTCTATACAGTCCGAACGATCTATGGGGTATTAGGCATAAAAATTTGGATATTTCTAGAGGATTAATAAGAATACGTTACTTGTCTTTCTTCTTTATGCGATATCCATTGCAAAAAAAAATAAAAAACAACAAACTCTTTGCTTTCAGTCTTTTTTTTATTTCTGAATTTTTTTTTAATGACAATTCTTAATTTCTATAGGATTGCATAAAAAAATGATTAATGATTTTATAGAATTGCTATGCTTAGTGTGTGACTCGTTAGTTTTTTTGAGAAGATAGGATTAAAAAAAGGAACCGACCTTTACTATGAACTCATTACTATAGAACTAATAACCAACTCATCGCTTTGCATTATCTGGATACCAAAAAGCAGTCAAAATATGATATATTGATCATATACTTGTAGCAACTGAAAGATTTCTTGTATTGCATAGAAAAGAAAACCAATCGAATTGTGATAGAAAATAAAGTATACAGATAAAAGGAAGGTTGATAGAAAGCTAGAAAAAAAGATTTAATGATATATAATTCCAATATGTATGTAAGGTTTATGAGTCTTCTCAGAAAAACACAAATCAAATAAGGCAATGTAATAAAGCATCAATACGGATTGATCTAGTTATGGGCGAATCAGTTCGTTCATATAAAAATAAAAAATAATCAAGAGCCTCGAGCCAATAAAGACTGAGAAGATTGACTCAAGAAAAAATCTTCTGCGGGGGCTCCGTTGTAGAATTCAAACCTAACCATGAATTGAGAAGCAATGGGAACGAAAGAACCCACGAATACGGGGGATTCCATTGAAAAACGAATCTTAATAATTCATTGGGTGGGATGGCGAAACGAACCAGGAACCAATTCATTTATTCCCAAAAGGCATGAACAAATCCTACAGCTGAAATAGATTTGAAAAAGTCAATATTCGCCCGCGAAGTTTTTTAGTAGATTACTGCTATTCAATCTCATTCGATTCTTTTCTTTTTCATTTTGAATAAAAAATCAAAGCAAAAAGAAATAACAAAAACACATTCTTTATAAATCAAATTGATTTAAATGTTTATAAATCCAAACAAGATATCAAAACAAGATATCAAAATTTCGAATTTAGAATAGATTAATTGAAATAGAATAGATTAATTGAAATCTTAAAAAATCCAGGATTCAGTATATTTTATGAAAATTTGAAAATTGGAATCGTTTCGTTCGCGAGGAGCCGGATGAGGAGAAACTCTCATGTCCGTTTCTGTAGTAGAGATGGTATGGAGAAAGAACCATCCACTATAACCCCAAAAGAACCAGATTTCGTAAACAACATAGAGGAAGAATGAAAGGGATATCTTCTCGAGGAAGCCGTATTTCTTTCGGTAAATATGCTCTTCAGGCACTTGAGCCCGCTTGGATTACATCTAGACAAATAGAAGCAGGTCGGCGGGCAATGACCCGAAATGTGCGCCGTGGTGGAAAAATCTGGGTATGTATATTTCCGGACAAACCTGTTACGTTAAGACCTACGGAAACACGTATGGGTTCAGGGAAGGGATCCCCCGAATATTGGGTAGCTGTCGTTAAACCAGGTAGAATACTTTATGAAATGGGTGAAGTTGGAGAAAATATAGCCAGAAAGGCTATTTCAATAGCGGCGTCCAAAATGCCTATACGAACTCTATTTATTATGTCAGGTTAGACAGGTAGACCGACGGAAAAAAGTCTTAGAGATAAAAAAACAATTGTGGGTTTCTTTTATTTTGAATTTGAACAAGAATATTTCTTTTTTTTTACTTCGACTTTCTCTTTGCATTGAAAGAACAGATTCAAAACAAAAATGATATGATTCAAGCTCAAACCCATTTGAATGTCGCGGATAACAGCGGGGCTCGAAAATTGATGTGTATTCGAATCATAGGAGCTAGTAATCGCCAATATGCTCATATTGGCGACATTATTGTCGCTGTGATTACGGATGCATTACCAAACCCATCTCTAGAAAGATCAGAAGTGATCAGAGCTGTAATTGTTCGTACTTGTAAAGAACTTAAACGCAACAACGGCATGATAATACGATATGATGACAATGCAGCAGTTCTTATTGATCAAGAAGGAAATCCAAAAGGAACTCGAGTTTTCGGCGCGATTGCCCGAGAATTGAGACAGTTAAATTTCACTAAAATAATTTCATTATCACCTGAAGTATTATAGTATCACATCCGACTTAATAGAGTAGAGTCCTACTCGTCTACTTAGTTATTGAATGAAATAGATAATAGTGAATCAAATTTTATCTGACGCGTATCTATTTATTTATTTCAAATATTTGAAAATTCAATAAAAAAATTTGAAGTATTTTATTGTTTATATTATTTAATAATATAAACATTCTTATTGTTATTGAGTTATTGAATATTTTTTTTATTACATAAAAAGTAAAAAAAGCATGTTGATTAGATCAAAAACGTGGAGGCAACAAAAATTTAAATTTATCATGGGTAGAGACACTATTGCTGACGTAATAACCTCTATACGAAATGCTGACATGAATAGAAAAGGGATGGTTCAAATAGAATCTACTAACATCACGGAAAACGTTGTAAAAATGCTTTTACGAGAAGGGTTTCTTGAAAACGTGAGAAAACATCAGGAAAACAACAAATATTTTTTGATTGTAACCCTACGACATAGAAGGAATAGAAAAGGAATGTATCCAACTATTTTAAATTTAAAACGGATCAGTAGGCCTGGTCTACGAATCTATTCTAACTATCAACGAATTCCTAGAATTTTAGGCGGGATGGGAATTGTAATTCTTTCTACTTCTCAAGGGATAATGACAGACCGAGAGGCTCGACTGGAAGGAATTGGGGGAGAAATTTTGTGTTATATATGGTAATCCTTCTTATATCTGAATTGTCGCAAAAATAGAATTGACTATTTGTCAAAATAAAAAAAGACGTGTTAATTACTCTTAACATTATTTGATATTTCGAGAGGTTTTAACTAAAACGAAAAGAACAAAAAATGGATTCCTAATTCATAATAACAAGGATTCGAATGATTAGGTGCTTTTTTTTTAACCATCAGCATTTCTTTGATGAGAATACAATTCGAGGTTGGGGTTTCAAATTTCAAGAAATTTATTTTCTTCCAATAAGTATACTCAGAATTCAGTTTAGGAATGACAACTATGAAAATAAGAGCCTCCGTTCGTAAAATTTGTGATAAATGTCGATTGATCCGTAGGAGAGGACGAATTATAGTAATTTGTTCCAATCCGAGACATAAACAAAGACAAGGATAATCTTTTGAAAATGGACTCTATAACATAAAGTAACCAATACAAAAATAGGATCTGTTTTGACATGAAATGGATATATCCATATACCTCGAATTTCTCGTTATAAGATGATAAAGTAAAGTATGGCAAAATCTATACGAAGAACTGGTTCACGGAGAAATGCCCGGATTGGGTCACGTAAGAATATACGCCGAATACCAAAGGGCGTTATTCATGTTCAAGCAAGTTTCAGCAATACCATTGTGACTATTACAGATGTCCGAGGTCGGGTAATCTCTTGGGCCTCCGCCGGTACTTGTGGATTCAAGGGTACAAGAAGAGGGACTCCATTTGCTGCTCAAACCGCAGCAGGAAAGGCTATTCGTACAGTCATAGATCAAGGTATGCAACGAGCAGAAGTGATGATCAAAGGTCCCGGTCTCGGTAGGGATGCAGCATTACGAGCTATTCGAAGAAGTGGTATACCATTAAGTTTCGTACGTGATGTAACCCCTATGCCCCATAATGGATGTAGGCCCCCTAAGAAAAGACGTGTATAGAAATAAAAATGAAATAGATTTCAAGAGAAATAAACAATTCAATGATCTGATCAAATAATATTAATATGGTTCGAGAGAAAGTAAGAGTATCTACTCGGACACTACGGTGGAAGTGTGTTGAATCAAGAGCAGATAGTAAGCGTCTTTATTATGGACGCTTTATTCTGTCTCCACTTAAGAAAGGACAAGCCGATACAATAGGCATTGCAATACGAAGAGCTTTGCTGGGGGAAATAGAAGGAACATGCATCACCCGAGCAAAATTTGAAAAAATACCACATGAATATTCTACGATAGTGGGTATTCAAGAATCAGTACATGAGATTTTAATGAATTTGAAAGAAATTGTATTGCGAAGTAATCTGTATGGAACTATCAACGCGTCCATTTGTTTCCAGGGCCCTGGATGTGTAACTGCTCAAGATATTATCTTACCAACTTCTGTGGAAATCATTGATAACACACAGCATATAGCTACACTAACAGAACCAATTCATTTTTGTATTGGATTACAAATCGAGAGAAATCAAGGATATCATATAAAAACACCCAAAAACTTTCACGAAGAAAGTCATCCTATCGATGCTGTATTCATGCCTGTTCGAAATGCAAATCATAGTATTCATTCTTATGAGAATGGAAATGAAAAAGAAGAGATACTTTTTCTTGAAATCTGGACAAACGGGAGTTTAACTCCTAAAGAGGCGCTTCATGAGGCCTCTCGAAATTTAATTAATTTATTTATTCCTTTTCTACACGCGGAAGAAGAAAACTTACATTTCGAGAACAATCAGCACAGGGTTACTTTACCTTTTTTTACTTTTCATCATCGATTAGCTAATCTAAAGAAAATAAAAAAAGAAATAGCATTGAAATCTATTTTTATTGACCAATTAGAATTGCCTCACAAGTTCTATAATTGCCTTAAAAAGTCAAATATAAATACATTATTGGAACTCTTGAATAAGAATCAAGAAGACCTTATACAAATTGAACATTTTCACATAGAAGATGTAAAACAGATATTGGATATTCTAGAAAAAGAAAAAGCATTTCAGAAGCGATTTACCGAAGAATAAATAGGAAATGCATTGCATTTATTTCATCTTTTTTTTCTTTAGTTTATTAAAAAAAAAATGAAATGGGTTTTTACATCACTTTAATATACTTTCAGATAATCTATATATTCCAGCGAAATCAAAAATTGAATAGATTAGATCTATCTAGGGAGAATTCTCTTTTAATTTTAAAGAGACTATTCCCTAGATGCATAAGCCGCGCTATTCTATTTTATTTCACAATTGAATCAATTTCAAACAGACCTAAAGTTAGGGATTTTTCAATAGGTAATGTTGCTCCAATACCCAACCAAAGGGCCACCACAGTACCAATCAAAAAAACAGTTGTTGCTACTGGACGACGAAATGGATTTTGGAATTTATTAACATTCTCCAAAAAAGGTACTGTTAATAATCCTGCGGGTACTGAAACCATTAAAAGAACACCTAATAATTTATTAGGGACTGTACGAAGTATTTGAAATACGGGAAAGAAATACCATTCCGGTAATATTTCTAAAGGGGTTGCAAATGGATCCGCGGGTTCACCAATCATTGATGGTTCTAGAACCGCTAAGCCTACGTTACACGCAATAGTGCCTAAAATTACTACTGGAAAAATATATAAAAGATCGTTGGGCCATGCGGGTTCTCCATAATAATTATGGCCCATCCCCTTAGCTAATTTAGCTCGTAATACAGGATCATTTAAATCTGGTTTCTTTGTTATTTGGATAGGTGAATTCTTATAGATCCATCCCCCGAAAGAACCGGACATGATAATTTTTTATCATCCGGCTCGAGCAAGAATCAAACGAACAAAAAGGCTCCATATATATCTATATAAAAAAAATAGATCTTTATGTTATAAAATCGACAATCTATAAAGTAAAGTATCTCCACATCTATATCTATGAATGAGTTCATGTAAGACAAGATTGACCGACTTGGGTTGGATTCAATTTTTCAAAATTGCAACGATTAATTGGTTAGTTGGAAGGAATTTCGTTCTTACAAGTTAAATGCTCAGTACCCAAGCAAGCTTAATCATAATCAAGTGCTTTCTGGGTCGTCTCGAACCTTGCAATTGGACCTTATCCACCCCCAATCTTCAAATTGGTATATTCCATACAAAGGATTTATTTGTTACTAATAGAGTATAGACCCGCCTTCCTTTTCTTTAGATCCCTTGTTTCACTCCGATAGTATCATAAATCAGGCTGATGCAGAGGAAATGGCTGCATTTCGATACTATTAAATCGATAAAACAAAATCTGCCTTATTAGTAGGTCACATCGCTTATTCTAATGGATCTTACGGAGCCTGTTCATGTACAATATGATCGGAGCTGATCATAGAAAAAAGTCTCTTCAAACAAACCCGCCTATCCTCACTCTAGGGTATGGGATTTTTCATTTACGGGGTGGTTGGAACAAAGACACATTAATTAGGTTGTGAATTCCAATGTGGCAGATAAGGGTATATATCCTTCTGCACGGTCCAATCAATAGTTCAAGTCACACACTCCCATAATCCATTTTTTCGTCGTAGAATTCCCCTCAACTATAGAGTATAATATTCGTTATTTGACAGACTAGTGAAGGGAAATATCCAAAGATATGTCTTATTCTTTTCAAGAATCCATATTTCTAGCAATGAAATACTATTCTTACTCCTCAAGTGAGAAATAGAAATATTTAATTACAAATTGGTGATATAGATTCTCTATAAAGGACCCGAAATACCTTGCTTACGTATCATTAGAAAATGCATTAACATAAATACGGCAGTAAGAAGAGGTAATACAAAAGTGTGTAAACTATAAAAACGAGTCAAAGTGGATTGTCCCACACTAGCACTTCCCCGTAATAACTCTACTAAAGGAGATCCTATTACAGGAATAGCTTCCGGTACACCTGTTACAATTTTGACTGCCCAATAACCAATTTGGTCCCAAGGTAAGGAATAACCAGTTACCCCAAAAGATGCGGTCAATACAGCCAGAACCACACCGGTAACCCAAGTTAATTCGCGAGGTTTTTTAAAACCCCCAGTGAGATACACACGAAATACATGGAGGATCATCATTAGGACCATCATACTTGCGGACCACCGATGAACTGATCGGATTAACCAACCAAAATGAACTTCAGTCATTATATATTGAACAGAAGCAAAAGCCTCAGTAACAGTTGGACGGTAGTAAAAAGTCATAGCAAACCCTGTAGCTACTTGTACTAAAAAACAAGTAAGTGTAATTCCTCCTAGACAATAAAATATATTGACATGAGGGGGAACATATTTACTGGTTATATCATCTGCAATCGCCTGAATCTCGAGACGTTCTTCGAACCAATCATAGACTTTATTGAGATAGGTAAACGAATAGTACTCCCCCTCAGAGAACCGTATCTGAAAATTTCATCTCGTACAGCTCAAACAAAAAACCAAAGTATTGTTTTACTTGGAAGGGCGATGGATTTGAAACTTTGTAACCAACCCCCCCTTTTTCACGTCTATGAGGAGACGAGTTATTATTTGTGGTTATAATGCTAAAATATCAAGTCGGCTCATTGATCGTTACTGGCCTGTTGAATCTTCTATTTTCCTATTCACCGCTTATTTTCTGTGATTTGTGATTTTCGTTGTGTCTACTCTAGGTTTACTCTTCTTTTTTTGATAGGAATTCTCTTGTTAAGAACCTATTAATCGATTGAAACCTCAGATTCATACTAGAACCACGATGATTATAATTAAAAGTACAAAATAAGTCCAAAGATTCTATGAGTAAGAACCATTAGATGATCATTTATTCAACGAATAGATATAATAACTCAAAATAAAAAGAAAGTTTTATCCTTTGATCAAAATCATCAATCAATAAGGGAAATTTGTTGAAAAAGAAGAAAAAACCCTTTTGATTTAGAACTTATAACACCCTTTGGCAAATTTTTTTTATAGCCCGGTCGCGGGGTCTGAATAGTAAGTAGGAATCATAGTTATTGATTGGGATTTATTTCATATATTCCGTGCTCCAGATACTAGAATAAATATCTGACGATGAAAAACCATCTCTATAAAGATGACAGACTCCTTCTCTGTACTACCAATAGGATCAATTAGAACAAGTCACACACTCATATTCCGGAAATACAGAAAAAAATAAATTCCACGATCGAACTACCAATAAAGAGATAATGGGATAAAAATACGAAACCAAAATACTTTACTTTGTATTCGTATTAAAAATCTAAGAATTGACCTTTCTTGTAAGAATCTAATTCATTGAAATTCCATCCAGTAAAACGGAAGAATTATAAATTTCTAAAATAATAGATAGGAATACTGCAAATAGAGCCATTGCAACACCCATCAAAGGAGTGGTTCCCCATCCAGGAGCTACTTTACCATATTCTGAATTCAATGGTTTTAATAAACTACCTACAGCAGTTTGTCTTGGTCCCGATCTAGAACCGCCCTCAACGCTTTGTGTAGCCATAAATCCTCTTCTTTTTTATTCATTGAGATCTGTTGACTTTGTATACCATTCCGTTGTAAATAAATGATCTTATCATAGATCCATAGAGCCGTGGTAGTCTTTGAAGTTATATAATAATGGAAACAGCAACCCTAGTCGCCATCTCTATATCTGGTTTACTTGTCAGTTTTACTGGGTATGCCTTATATACTGCTTTTGGGCAACCCTCTCAACAATTAAGAGATCCATTCGAAGAACACGGGGACTAGTTGAAGTAATGAGCCCCCCAACATAACATTGAACATTGGGGGGCTCATTACTTCAATTAATAGGATGAAAAATCATTTCATCTTTTTAGTTGGAACTTTCGGCGGTTCTCGAAAAAAGATAGCGAAAAAAATTATCCCTAGAGTCGAGACTAAGAGGAATGTATAAACCAATGCTTCCATAAATTTGATCATGCTTTACAATTATAGCTTCCATACCTGTTTGTTGTGGATTATCCCCTGGATAAAGAAATACGAACAAGAGTCAATGAAAAGATTAAAGAAAAGATGCCAATTTATATTTCCACATTAATCTATTCTATATCAACTAAAAAAAGAAAAGAAAAAAGATAAGAGAGAAATCTTGTATTAGACTACCTGTCTTCTTGTCGTTGGATCTCCAAGTTTTTGGAATGCTCCAAATTCCACTTGAGCATCCAAATCCGGGTCAATACCAGCAAAAACATCCCTAAACAAGGTTCTAGCACCATGCCAAATGTGTCCGAAGAAGAAGAGCAGAGCAAACGATGCATGCCCAAAAGTAAACCAACCCCTTGGACTGCTACGAAAAACACCATCTGATTTCAAAGTAGCACGATCTAATTCAAAAATTTCACCTAATTGAGCACGTCTCGCATATTTTTTCACAGTCGCAGGATCACTATAACTGACTCCATTAAGTTCGCCACCATAGAACTCAACAGTTACACCGACTTGTTCGACACTATACTTCGATTCTGCCCTTCTAAACGGAACATCGGCCCTAACAATTCCGTCTCCGTCTACCAAAACAACCGGAAATGTTTCAAAAAAAGTAGGCATACGGCGTACAAAAAGTTCACGCCCTGCTTTATCTCTAAAAATAGGATGCCCTAACCAACCAACAGCTATTCCATCCCCGTTGTCCATTGATCCTGCTCTGAACAACCCCCCTTTTGCCGGATTATTCCCGATGTAATCATAAAAAGCTAATTTGTCGGGAATTTTAGACCAAGCTTCTGATAAACTTTGATTTTGAGCTAATCCAGCGCCAACTCTTCGATATATTTCTTGCTGGAAATATCCCTGATCCCATTGATACCGGGTGGGACCAAATAATTCGATAGGGGTAGTTGCTGAACCATACCACATAGTTCCCGCAACAACAAAAGCGGCAAAAAAGACAGCAGCGATACTACTGGAAAGCACGGTTTCAATATTTCCCATACGTAATCCTTTATACAGACGTTGGGGTGGACGGACACTAAGATGAAATAGGCCTGCTAATATGCCTAAAGTGCCCGCTGCAATATGATGAGAAGCTATTCCTCCCGGAATAAAAGGATCAAAACCTTCTACCCCCCACGCTGGATTTACAGGTTGTACCTTTCCGGTTAGTCCATAAGGATCGGACACCCATATTCCAGGACCGTACAATCCTGTTACATGAAATGCGCCAAAACCAAAACAAGCCAACCCTGAAAGAAATAAATGAATTCCAAAAATCTTGGGCAAATCCAAAGAGGGTTTTCCTGTACGTTCATCACAAAATATTTCTAAATCCCAATACACCCAATGCCAGATAGCCGCTAAGAAGCACAACCCAGAAAACACAATATGTGCACCGGCCACACCTTCGTAACTCCAAATACCCGGATTCGTTATAGTTCCCCCTGTAATACTCCAACCACCCCATGAATTGGTTATTCCTAAACGAGTCATAAACGGTATAACGAACATACCTTGTCTCCACATTGGATCAAGAACGGGATCAGAGGGATCAAAAACTGCTAATTCATATAGAGCCATCGAACCAGCCCAACCAGCAACTAAGGCTGTATGCATTATATGGACAGAAAGCAAACGACCGGGATCATTCAATACGACGGTATGAACACGATACCAAGGTAAACCCATGGAAATACCTCTTTATCAACGAAAAATAGACACTATGTAACTTTATTGCATTAGCAAAAACTATGCTATGAACCTCCCCTTTTTGGAATTATCTTCAAGAAAGGAGTAATATTTGTTCTATTCTTTTTTTTTAGTAAAAACGGAACAATTTGGTTCCTAGTAAGAAAGAGAAGCAGATCTATTCTATACCCGATAAGGAACAATACGCAATGGGGTTAATCCCATTTTCGATCAACAAATGTATCTATATTTAGGAATCATTCAAAAGAACTATTCGGAATCGTAAACATTTTGATCGATTTATGGCTCAAATATGATAAAAGACAATATTATTAAGCCAATAAACGCATTGTTACGCTTCCATATCAAAGTCCAATATAGTACTTAATTCTTTTTTCTTTCATTTTATGCCTATTGGTGTTCCAAAAGTACCTTTTCGAAGTCCTGGAGAGGAAGATGCCTCTTGGGTTGACGTATAGTGCGACTTGTCAGATATATTGGGTCATATGGGATTTCCCCCGTTCTCTCCCCCGATTGAGATATCCTATGTTTCGGCCAAAAAAGATTGAATTACCAATAATTTGGAACGTGAAATGCAATTCGATTTGAGGGATATTCAAATTCATATTAGCAATTAGAATAATTTATGGTTGAATTTTTTGGAACACTAAAATGAAGTTGTCATAAGTAAAGTATTAAGGCTCCCTTTAGAAAAAAACATTTTGAATTTATTTTTTATTTATTACTACGTATACCCATAGATAATAAAAGATTATTATTGAATAATATTCAATATATTTGAGAGTAATAGTAATCTCAAACTTTTCACTTTAAACGAATCCAGCGAGGAAAGAAATAAATACATGTTTAATATTTTGCATTGATAGAAGATATGAAATCAATTGAAAAAAAAAAATGAAGTTGTAAAAAAAAGACGTAATATTATTGACATTTGTCCTATATGTGCAAATCAAAATTGGGCAGATTTTTACTCGGAGTAGAGCATAAACCTAAAAGAATTGAAAAGACCTTTTCAGGAACAAGAAAAGAACATCGTGATTAAAATGAAATCGCGAAGAAGCAATGCATCAATGATAAGTTAATTCGATATGTTTAATCTTAATGTATTTTTTTTTTTGAGAGGGAAGGGGCACAAAACGAACTCATTTCGTTCTTGAAAAAATGAAGAAAATTCGTTTCATTAATATACGAAATTTTCTAATTTCTTAGAATTAAGAAACCGCTCTCAAAACTAAATAAATAATATATATACAAATAGTTTAATTTTAAAAAGAAAGAGGGCTGGAATCTACACATTGAGTCGTTTTTTCTCAATTTTTGTTGAACCGTATGCATCAAAAGGTGTATGTACGGCTCTTACGGGATACAAATTTGATCCTAATCAACCGACTTTATCGAGAAAGATTACTTTTTTTAGGCCAAGAGGTTGATAGCGAGATCTCGAATCAACTGATTGGTCTTATGGTTTATTTGAGTATAGAGAATGATAACAAGGATTTGTATTTGTTTATAAACTCTCCTGGCGGATGGGTAATCCCGGGGGTCGCTATTTATGATACTATGCAATTTGTTCAACCTGATGTGCATACAATATGCATGGGATTAGCGGCTTCAATGGGATCTTTTATACTCGTCGGTGGAGAGATTACCAAACGTCTAGCATTCCCTCACGCTTGGCGCCAATGAATTTTTTACGAAAAAAAGACTATGCATGAAATTAGAAAAATTAAGTAATAATAGCATGGCACATCGAATTCGATATACGAATTTTTTTTTTTCAAAACATTCAATTATATATCGAAAGAGTAGTATGAAATTAGTAGGAAGGGTCTTCCCCATTTTATCTTCGCTATTGTCGGGACCCATTTTAGCGTCACAAACCTTTTTTTTTTATTTTCCCACCGAAGACTTTTTTTAAATTCCGATATTTATATTTATTGATATACTTTTATATTTATTGATATACTTATGAATATACTTTTAAAAGAGTAAAAATAAAATAAATCAAAACTTTGGGATTGCTGAATCACAGAGGAGATAAATATATAAAGCAACGGAGCCATCATAGTATTTTGGTAACTACTCTGAAATCGGAAAGGAAGGATGGTAATTGGATCGTTTGACGATGTCAATCCGATAAACCTTATAATTTCTATATATTTTCTATCTTTTTAATTGATGATTCTTTGATGGAAGGTCACAAACTGAATTCCATTCTAGAGCCGTATGCAATGCCTAAAGGATGCCCGTACGGTTGTTCTATACTTTCTTTTTTTCTTTATCTCTTTCCATCTCATAATCGAGATAGAAGAACCTTTTGTTCCATCATCAGGGTAATGATACATCAACCTGCGAGTTCTTTTTATGAGGCACAAACGGGAGAATTTATCCTAGAAGCAGAAGAACTACTCAAATTGCGAGAAACCATTACAAGGGTTTATGTACAAAGAACGGCCAAACCTTTATGGGTTGTATCCGAAGATATGGAAAGGGATGTTTTTATGTCAGCAACGGAAGCCCAAGCTCATGGAATTGTTGATCTTGTAGCAGTTGAATAAAAAATCAAAATAGCATCAAAATTGCAGTAGGGGGAATAAGTTTAAATAAATCGACAATTTTGATTTCTTTATTTAGTTATTACCGGATTCAATAATATCTTATTCATCCATTCCATGGGAAAGTAATTCATAATTAGCCGGTTAGGATCAATCTAAACCAACCCATTTATTATGGATCCGATTCAACATGCCAACTATTAAACAACTTATTAGAAACACAAGACAGCCAATCCGAAATGTCACGAAATCCCCCGCTCTTGGGGGATGCCCTCAGCGACGAGGAACATGTACTAGGGTGTATGCGCGACTCGTTCAGATCATTTCTAATAGAAAGAAGGAACCCCCTTTTCCAGTATCAAAGATCAGTACTATTTTTTAATTTAAATTAAAATAGAAGAAAAGGGGAAATCGAAGAAAGAAGTACGTACGTTCACTATATCAAACTAAAAAAGATCTATTGGATTCTTCCATTGGATATGAAATTTATGGTTTGCATTGGTGCAAATTGAATTCACTCCATTTTAAAAATTGAAGATGATAAAAAATTCCTCATTGGTAACGAATGTTTATCCATTAAGCGAGCAACTATTATTTTGAAAACCCAATTTGACTATGAAAAACGGACTAAGAGGGTCAGCTACCCCAGCAAATCTTCATAATTAAATATCGTTACTGTATAAGTAGATCTCATTGTGAAAGACTTTTTACTAGATCATGGGTAGAGCAAAAGAATGTGAACTGTACAAGTTAGCAATAATATTCATTAAATGAAGTCGAAGTAAAGGACTCCGGTGTATAGAGAGGACCTCACCGTTTTAGAAAGAACCATAGAAACGATGGAACCCACGATTTCCCTTTTATATATATAGGCATTCAACTCAAAATAATAAATTGTATCGATACTAGGTATCAAAAAACGAAAACAGAAAAAATATTCTATTAAAAGAAATTCAAATAAATAGAAATAAATAGGAATAAATAAATCGTGGGCGGGAAGGTTATAGTAGCAAAAGCCATTGGAATTCTTATTTTATACATTGGAAGAATGCGTGTTGTTATTACTAAACTAGTAAATTGGAAAAGAATAACTGAAAGAAAGGAAATCCATTAGTTATTCATTAAGGTTTCATTTATTCAATGACCAGAATTACACGAGGATATATAGCTCGTAGACGTCGAACAAAAATTCGTTTATTTGCGTCAAGCTTTCGTGGAGCTCATTCGAGACTTACTCGAACAATTATACAACAGAAAATCAGAGCTTTGGTTTCGTCTCATCGAGATAGAGATAAGCGAAAGAGGGATTTTCGTCGTTTGTGGATCGCTCGGATAAATGCAGTAATTCGTAATAATTTTTTATCCTATAGTTATAGTCATTTTCTACACAATCTGGACAAGAACCGGTTGCTTTTTAATCGTAAAATAGTTGCACAAATAGCTATATTAAATAGGAATTGTCTTTATATGATTTCTAATTCGATCAAAAAAAAAATAAAATAAATTCTTCAATTTTAAGGAAAAATTGGAATTGTAAGTTCGACTATTGAAAATGCCATTTTCTGGAGAATGAACTCCGGGAAAGTAGAATAAAAATTAGTATGATAAAGATAAAGTCGCTCAAAATGAAATGAGCAACCAAACACGTCCAATAAATATCCAATACAAAAAGATTGCTTCTTCGCCGATTCTTGTTTTTTTTTTACGATAAGTAGGAGAAATCCAATCAAGATTAGATTGGATTCTCGAATTCTTCGAATAAAACATCAAACTCTATTTCAGTTGTCGAATTTGAATTTGGATTCAAATTGAAGAGGAAAGTAAGCCTACTTTTTTTATTTATTCCGGATTCTAAGACCATTAGCTCTGGCAGTCGATTCGCTTCTTTCAAATTGTTTATCATTATTAAGAAAGGGTAATAAAGATAAAATACGAGCTTGTTTTATAGCAATAGTAATTAATCGTTGTTGTTTTAAGGTCAATCTATTCACCCGTCTGGATAATATTTTTCCTTGTTCACTAATAAATCGACTAATTAAACTCATGTTTCTATAATCAATTCGATCCCCCGATTGGATCGGGGGCAAACGCCTACGAAAAGATCGTTTGGATTTCCGAAAGAGTCGCTTGGATTTTTCCATACTTTGTTTATTCCTTATCTCGAAAATACTATTTCAATCCGATCCAAAATAATTTGGAATTAAAAAAAAGATTGGTTTTTTTTTTATTTTTAGTTAATTCAATTCTGTTAACTAAACTATTCAAATCTAGAATAATAGGGTCTCTCGAATAAAGAATATGTCCTTTTTTTGTTCCTGATATAAGAGTGATACACAAATAAAAATAACTTGGAGTTGGTTTATTTCTTTATCTCCCCGTGAATCGTATGTTTGTAACAATAGGGACAGAATTTTCTCAATTCCAAGCGACTCGGCGTATTGTGTCGATTCTTTTGAGTAATATATCTGGAAATCCCTCTTGATTCCTTATTAAGTCCGTTTCGAAGACAATTGCTACATTCCAAAATAACTGTTACTCGAGCATCTTTTCCCTTGGCCATGACCCTCCTTTAGTTTGAGTTTTTGATTCAATCAACTCTTCTTATTTGCTACTCTTGAAGTAACTAGCAAAAATAAAAATAAATAAAAAAAAGTTGCTAAGTTGAAATTATGAAAGATTTCGTTCCAATCACAATACAATATACAATATAATAGAGTAAGAAATATTAAATAGAATTTAGAATGAATTTTTCAAGTTTAAGTGGAAGAAGGAATTAAAACTCTATTGAATTTAGGTATATTGAATTCGATTCGAAGTATAGTATATAGTACACTATTTCACTTTCCTATCTTGTATTCCAGTTTTTTATAGACCCCTTTCTGTTCTCACTCTATTTTTTAGAAATCGAATTGAACGCTGAGCTCAAATTTAGCCGAGGTTGAATTCATTTTTTTTCTATCTTTCCTCCTTTCTTTATTTTGTCTCTAAGTATCTAATTGAATTTTGGATAATTCAAAAAAGAGGGGAAGGGATTAGTCATAGATTTTTTGATTATATCTCTAATCTTCTTCACCCCTTCCCATGTTACTAACTAAACTAGTATGAAAAAAAAGGAAATGTCAACGCATCTGGGAATAAACGATTGATCTCTATCAACAAACCCGCTAAAGACCCGAACCAGAGAGTACTTAGTACCGGTGCCACGGAAAGATAGGTTTTTAGATCTCGCATTTTTAATCCTCCTTCTTTATGTTTTAATGTTTTATTAAAATATCTAATGGTAATACATATCGGATATGGAAGTATTTGAGATTCCTTTGTATTTTACACGGGATTCCTAATTTCCATGATTGATTTAAGAGAATAAAAAAGAGATAAGATTCTACCTTTCTAAAAATAAAAAAGTACCTTTCTTCCCCTCCCCCCAGTATTCCCTCGTTCTTTTTTATGATCAGTTTGTTTGATATTCCTATGTATATAAGCATCTTATTATAATAATAGAATATATGTTCTATTCTATGAATAATATTATATTCATACGAGATTTTCTCGTAGATATGAGTTAAAAGAAATAAAAGAAATATCAAGAAAAATTGTCTATGTTCCTAGATTAATAGGAATGGAAGGAATGGAAAATAAGGTTTTTGAAAACAAGACGGGGATTCTCTACAATGACAATGTAGACCAATTGAAAGAAAGGGATGTAGCGCAGCTTGGTAGCGCGTTTGTTTTGGGTACAAAATGTCACGGGTTCAAATCCTGTCATCCCTACCTGTTACTTCTCTTATGAGAAGTAACAAGGAATCAATTTGAATCGATTCAAATCACACATACATTTTTTTTTATGTTATTCTCTAAGATATTCTAGGTATTCAAGATAAGATTAGAGTGGGGGACAAAAAAAATCCTCTTCTTGGCTGTTAACTATTGTGATAAGAAGACTTTTTATAAGAAATAATAAAGCGCTCTTAGTTCAGTTCGGCAGAACGTGGGTCTCCAAAACCCGATGTCGTAGGTTCAAATCCTACAGAGCGTGATTCTGGGCTTGATTAATCTGAGAATTATATGCAAATTCAAATAATTGAGCAGAACAGTAATCTGAATTTGACCTCCTGTTAATTTTTTTTTTAAGAAAAGAGGAGGTCAAATTATCAAAAAAAACTGTTAATTAATCAAAGGTCTAACTGATCACCACGTCTGTATTGTAAATATGCAGTTACAAATAATCCCGCTAAAGTAATAGGAATTAGACCTAAGACAATTCCAAATAGAAAAACTTCAATCATTTCAATTTTTTTCTTAAAATAKAAAGGAAAAAAGAGAGGTACTATCTATCACGAAATATTATATTAATTCGTAGTGCCAGGGAATCTCAATGACCAATAATTGTAAATACATCCGGTAATGAACTATAGAATCTCGGAGTACCGGAGAAAGATTTATTTTTCGTTTTATGCGTTGTGCTCATTCAATTAATTTCAAATCAATCGTATCTTGTTGAGACTAATAAAGAGAGCTGAGGTTATAGTTAAAGCTGCTAGTAGAAAACCAAAATAACTAGTTATAGTAAGCATGAAGGGGCTAAATGAAATATGTTCTTTTTCTACATATGTTTAGAAAACATTTCCCTAAGTTTGAAGATAAGACGATAAGAAAAAATAGCAATTGAAACGAAAAAGAATAAGTTCAATTGTTAGTTGTTAATGCATGAAGCAGTCATTACACTACTAACAAAAGACTAAGGGAAGTAGAGTCTAAAAGGGGATAAGTTAATCATTTTGAGCATCTACTCTATTTTTATTTTGTCGATCTTTTGTTTTATCCTATCTATCAAATTGATTTATTAAAATAAAGAGTGAATTTAGACGTTATAATACCCCTTCTCTTCTTTGAAGAGATTATGTGAATGAACCCAGTACTCAACTAATAAATAAGGAAAAATAAAAAGAAATCGAATTGATTCAAATAAAATTCAAATAAACAAATCAAATAAGGTAGTCAAATTCCATTCGTAGACCAGTAATCCTTATCATTTTTTTTTTTCTTTTCTAGTTTATCGATTGTTTCCCTATTTTTTTATTATATAATTTAAAATTTATTATGAATAAAAGAAATAGATTTTTTTTTAATCAATACTCTATACTCCTCTTACTTGTTACTGTACGAATCAGCAATTCGCTTTAAATGGAATAAACTAAAATGAAAAAAAAAAAAATGATTTCAAGAAAACCTTTTCTACAGTTTAGAGGTATAAACAGGAAATTTTTTAATTTCGCATCAATAGGATAATTTAACTGCATTTTTTTTATTTTTATAAAAACTAAAAACCAACCCCTTGGATTCACATTTTACCTAACGTAAGTTTTCCGGTTCGAAACCAATAATAATATAATAGAGAGAAATAAGAGAGAAATAAACCTTATATAAATTGAAGAAATTTCATCTCAAATCATCAATTCAGACTTCTCCATTGACAAGGAAAAGAAAAAATAAATTATCTACTAGTCCTTCATTTACATACTGATTCAAATTGCGTTGCTGTCTTAGAGGAAGGATAGCTATACTGATTCGGTATACTCGAAAAAAGCCCTTGGTACAATATTGACGATCTAACAAGGATGAAAAAACGGTAGTGAATTTCCATTTACTGATATCATCTTTTACAGAATCGATCCCCCTTTAATCGTACAAGAATATGCGGAGCTCAGCATGTCTGGAAGCACAGGAGAACGTTCTTTTGCCGATATTATTACCAGTATTCGATACTGGGTTATTCATAGTATTACTATACCCTCTCTATTTATTGCGGGTTGGTTATTCGTCAGCACGGGTTTAGCTTATGATGTATTTGGAAGTCCCCGCCCAAACGAATATTTTACAGAAAGCCGACAAGGAATTCCATTAATAACTGGGCGTTTTGACTCTTTGGAACAACTTGATGAATTTAGTAGATCTTTTTAGTTTTAGGAGGAACCAATGACTATAGATCGAACCTATCCAATTTTTACAGTCCGATGGTTAGCTGTTCATGGACTAGCTGTACCTACCGTTTCTTTTTTGGGATCAATATCAGCAATGCAGTTCATCCAACGATAAACATAATAAAAATTAGAGAGATATGACACAATCAAACCCGAACGAACAAAATGTTGAATTGAATCGTACCAGTCTATACTGGGGGTTATTACTTATTTTCGTACTTGCTGTTTTATTTTCTAATTATTTCTTCAATTAATAAAAAATAAAGTAAGAGAAGAAAAGAGACTGGTAGAATATGAAATATTAATTTGGAATTTGCTTATCTCATTCGGAAGGATCGCATCTCATACTTATCTATGACTGTATGTGTCTCTAGCATGACAACTTGATGAAATTGGCGGAGGAAGCAAGATAAATGGCCGATACTACTGGAAGGATTCCTCTTTGGATAATAGGTACTGTAACTGGTATTCTTGTGATTGGTTTAATAGGTATTTTCTTTTATGGTTCATACTCAGGGTTGGGTTCATCTCTGTAAGAATCTAAAATAATCTAATAATCGGATGAACTGAGTTGGAGACATGAAAGCTTAAGAACTCAAGGGATCCCTTGAGTTCTTAAGCTTTCATAATAGAATATATTATTTTGATTTAAATTTTAAAATTTAAATTATATTTGAAAAATGTCATTCATTGATTTTGAACATCTATTATTGAAACATAGTATCTATCTTTCAAAGTTAGACTGAAATTACTTTATTTCGTTTTCCTAAATGAACCAATTCTAATATATCTATTTGACGAGTACAGATATTATTCAAATCCTTTCTTTTCTAATAAACCTGCATTAAGTTCTATTTTCTCCAAAAATTGCGCTCTATTTTCTATTTTTTGATTGCTCACTACTCTAATCTATATTTTAATTAAATATAGAAATAGAAGAAACAAAAAGGTTCTGAGAAATCCGTAAAAAAATAAAAAAATAGAAAATAAGATTAAGAATAGTTATCTTAGACGACAACAAGAATAAACGAAGAAAATAAACGCTTTCTATTCTGCACTTACTTATTATCTGAAGTTTAGTATTCTGTATTCGATGAAATTTTCTCTTTTATTAGAATAGAAAACTATTAAGACATTCTCTGATAAGAGTAAGAGAGTCACTCGGTTCAATTTTGATTGAAAAAAAAAAATAAGAGATAAAGTCAAAAAAATTTCTTTATAATATTCTTACTATGAATAGGAATAGAGTATAAGTAACTCCCAATGACTTCGAAACAAGCAAAAATGGGTTCATAATTTTTGATCATGCAGAACACCAATAAGAATTGGATTCCTTTTCCTTTCCGAAGTTGAGATTTATAAATTTGCAAATCTAAAAATTCATTTCGGATAATTGAACCTTCTCGAACTGTTTCTTCTTTAGAACCAAAAAGATTTGTGCTAAAATAACAGATGCCAGGAAGAACAAAAGACCTTGGACACGTAATGGATCTTGAAGTACTATTTCAGCATCCCCTTGACCAAATCCACCCACATTAGGATTACTCGTTAATGGCTGATCAAGTTTGATAGATTCGCCCTCTGAAACGAGAAGCTCTGGCCCTGGCGGAATAATATCAACCACTTGACGCCCATCTAACGTATCCGCTATAGTTATTTCGTATCCCCCCTTTTCTTTTCGTATGATTTTACTTACTCTACCAGCCGCTGTAGCGTTATAAACCGTATTGTTACTCTTGTTCCCGTCGGGATAAATTTGACCCCTTCCTCTGTTCCCCCCCACATATATGGGATATTTTAAGAAGTGAACATCTTTATTATTAGCGGGATCCGGGGAAAGAATAGGAAAAGTTATTTCACTATATTTCTGACCAAGAATAGGACCTATAACAAGAATATTTTTTTTAGTGGGTCGATAGCTCTGAAAAGAAAGATTGCCTATCTTTTCTTTCATCTCGGGTGAAATACGATCCGGGGGTGCTAATTCAAATCCTTCAGGTAAAATAAGAACAGCACCCACATTCAACCCCCCCCTTTTTCCATTAGCAAGAACTTGTTTCACTTGCGTATCATAAGGAATTCGAACAACTGCTTCAAATACAGTATCAGGAAGTACTGTTTGCGGAATCTCAATATCCACGGGCTTATTAGCTAAATGGCAATTGGCACATACAATACGCCCGGTTGCTTCGCGCGGATTTTCATAACCCTGCTGAGCAAAAATGGGATACGCATTTGAGATAGATGCTTGAGTGATGATATATATCATAAACGATACGGAAATAGATTGAATAATTTCTTTCTTTATCGTGATCCAAGAAAAAAAAAGGTTATTTTGAATTTGCATAGTCCAATCATTGATCCCAAAAATTTCTACAATAAAATGAGGTAGGTCACTCGGATAGTTCCCTATCCACAAGTCTGCTATTTACGTAAATTCTTGTACGCGAATATAAAATATTCGAGGGGAAATCTCCGTAGGTTCGAAGGAGTGGGTACGTCTTAAAATGCTTTGCTTATGTGCAAAGTAAGAAATATTCGAGTTGGATCAGTCATTCATTGAATGATAAATCACTACAAGTGATGGAGATAGACGATTTAAATAATGGAAGATCCAATATTTAAAAATTGTGTCTATAATGACTGGAAAAGTAGAAACAAGGCCAGATATAATTTTCTCATTATGAACAAATCCAAAATCTTTGTAGACATAGCCAATCATTAGTTCCCAACCATGGGGCGAATGGAATCCGATACATAAATCAGTTAATAAAAGAATAGAAAAAGCTTTTATTGTGTCACTTAAATTATATAGAAATTCTTGAACCCAAGAGTTAAGAATAAGAAGTTCTTTATTACCTAGAATTGAATAAGCACTAAAAATAATGAAACAGATTATATTTGTCGAGAAGTGCAAAATCATATGGATATGATCCTCATTGTTTATCTTTATCAATTGGATCGTTTCTTTGTGGATTCCTATATGAGCCCTTTGCAACCCTATTTCCGGGTATTCTTTTATTATTTCGTCCAATAGGAAGAGTTCTTCTAATTCGATGAATTTTTCTATAATACTCTTTTCTTGAATATCAGTCAAAAAAGTTTCGGATTGTGTAGTATTCCACCAATCAGTAACCCAAGATTCAACACTTTTCTTAAATGAAAGAGAAACCCACCAAGGCAAAAATACTATAGATATAACAGAAAGAAAAGGGAGAAATGCTTTCTTTTTTTCCATTTTTAATCTTTGAATTGCTAATGAACTCGCCTCATTCTTCGAATCTATGCGCTGCGATCTACTATTTTTATCAAACATAAGTTCTATTCTAAGGCATCGAACCCCGGAATCTATTCCTTTTTTTTTTGATTTCCCATTCATTGATTATGAATCTAGAAAGAATATAGAATAAGAAAGAGTCGACTTTAAATGAAGAAATAATAAAAATCTTGTTTACAGATAATCTAATTGATCCAATTTGAAACTGCTTCGCGTTCTCGATGAATGCTAAAGCGAAACTAAAAAAAAAACAAACATTTCAAGGAATAGTATTCCGATTTCGACTTAAAAGAACTCCCCTTGTTCTTTTTTTATTTATAGAAATATTTTGATTTGCTATTTCATTTCAAAATACTTCAATTGGTACGCGTAAAAAATAGGCCAATTTGGCAGCTTTTTGCTCAATTTCACCCAGGGTCAAATTCTCATCAGTACGCGTCAATGGAATGGCTCCCTGTCCTTTGATTTCCATATAAAGGATACGACGAGGATAAATGCCCTCTTTAACTTCTATTCTGATCGACTGAATATCCTTCATACGGAATCGTAGTAAGATGCGACGCTTTTTCCCAGGAAATCCCCAACGAAAAATACACACTATTCCTTCTTTTAGATCGAATCGATCATAGCCACTCCCCACATTCCACGAAATTGTACACCACAAATAGGAACTAATAAAGAGACCCGCGATCCCGTAGAAGGACATCACGACCCCTTGTGGAAAAAAAACGATTTGCTGATATGGAACTAAAGATATAAAATTCTTACCGAGATAGCTGGAAGTTCCAACTAAGACGAATCCTAATGAACCTAAAAAAAGGATCAAGGCCCAGAAGAAATTACTTAGTTTTCGAGACCCCACTAGACGTTCTATCCATATATGTTCGGATCGCCAACTCATATTAGATCTAGTTGCATTTTTTTTTTTTTTTTTTGGAATGGAGAAACTTTTTGTTTCCGAAGTAACTCTCATCAACTAGTGCCATTCGCATGTAACCCTTTCCTTTAGGAATAATCGGAGTAATTTGTCGAATGGGTTAGGTATAAAATAAGAGAATATCCCTTTTTTAGGATCTTCTAGAAATATCTACATACATATAGATAGATCGACTTTCCGTTTCAGGCATCTGCCTCGATTCCAATCTATTTGGAAATAATTCGAAACTTATTTCCCTATATTGTTTGTATATTTCGAGCATCTATTTACGGATATATAAGAGCTGCTTCATTTATGCCCCTATGTTATACCATAACATACTCTACTAAATGCACATCTGTATTAGCTATATCTAAGTCTTGAAAAAAAATGGATGAGATTTGAACCCATAAGATCTAAGAAATCTTGTTTTTTTGAACATGAAGAAATAAAGACGCCATTGCAATTGCCGGGAATACTAGTCCTACTAACGGCACAAAAATAGAGGGTAAGCTATTGAGAGTTGTCATAGAATGGGTACCTCGATTGAATATTTAGACCTGTTATTACTATAAACATATCTTATACTAATTCTTAGTAGTATTCTATACTAATTAGTATATCGAAGTGAGTATTCTATATAATAGAAATAATAATAATAGAAATAATAGAATAGAAATCAAATTCTATATATTCTATATATCTTATTATCTATTATTATCAACTAGAAATCAAAATGAAATAGAAAATAGAGAAATTCACGAGATTAAATAAATAGAAATTAATTCAATACAATATTATCTTATTTCTCTTTCGATATGAAAGATATAAATATATGGATGATAATCCAGTCTTGTCTGAAAATGAAATTCAATTCCAATTTTGATATTCAATTTTATTTAGAGTTAAAATTAATATCAAAATAAAAATAAAGAGTTTCTTCCGAATTGAATTTCGGAAACTATTCTGTTATAATTTTTAATTCAATCCAACAACACCAGTTATTAGTAAAAAAATAGGGGCTTAGGGGGAGATTCGAGTAGAAAGAAAAGATACTCTATATCGATATTTTCTCTATTTGAATTCGCGATACATACGCAACAAGAAGGGAAGACGACCTTCGGTTTCTTTTTCTTGCCTAATTTTAATTTCGCAGAAAAAAGAATTTTATTTTTTACTTATGTTGTTAAAAGAGGTTTCTTTCCCGACCCCTAATCAGGAAGACTATTAAAAAATAAAGAATTTTTTTGAGAATTCTTTATAAAAATAAAAATGGATTTTGACTTTGATTCCGATAAACTA